TTGGCTAATAGGTACTGTAACTGGTATTCTTGTGATTGGTTTAATAGGTATTTTCTTTTACGGTTCATATTCCGGGTTGGGTTCATCTCTCTAGTAATCATGAACCCGATTGTAGACATGAAAAAGTAAGAGCTCTACGGCCCCCCCAATTAGATAGGGGGGGCCGTAGAGCTCTTAGCAATACTTGGATCTATTCCATAACATCAAAATTGAAAAACATAAAAATTGGAACGTTATCCAGTCAACATAATCAATTATATTCGTAGAAATGCCGTAGAAATGACAAAACAGCTTCTTTTTCTATAATGTTTTAAACAACTCACTTTACTCTATTTCTTTGTTTCTTATCTTAATAAATAATGTTTTTGAAGAATTGAATGTATTTATTGATTGATTCATAATCTCTGCCGTTCTTCCATAATATTAACTCTTATGCTGACGAAGCAAGAAGAAAGGAGTAATCAATGGGATTTCTGAATAATACAATATTATTATATGTATTTTTAGGCAGGATACATCCAATAAATCATTAAATTAATAAATAGAACTTTCTCTATAAAAACTACATACATAATCAATAGAAAAATAAATAAATATATATATATATTTTTATATTATATATTATTATATATAATTATTATATATAAAATATATATAAATATAAAATATATATAAAATATATTAAAATATATATAAATATATATAAAATAAAAACTCTGATGAGGTAATAAACTAATGAGGTAATAAATAAGGGTTTGGATATTATATTCGTAAAAATCTAATCCGCCTGTCAACCAGAACACTAAAAGTCTTTTTTGTTTGAATAATCTCTCTAAGTTATAAGTTTCACTTAATTGAAGAACTTCTATTTGCTCAATGAATTATTCCCCTTAACCTTTTTTTTTGTCTTCTACTTCTTTTGATTATGAATCTAAACAAATAAAGTTTCGATAGACCCGAAAAAGAAGGAATAGTAATCTTTTTAATGAACAAGAGAAAAATCATTACAAGTTCCATACAAGACGACACAAGAAAAAGGATTTTCCACCCTTTTCTTGCGCCGAATAGAGAATTTTGAAGACTAGTAATCCCTCCTAAAAAAAGTATTTCTTCCTTTCATTTTTCCCAGTCTTGCCTTATATTCTCTTCCTTTGTATGTCTATTACTAGGAATAGGATAAAAAAAATTCTAGACATTCTGGAAAACAAAAAAAGTATAAACAAAGCAACCAAAAGGCTTTAGATATTTTTTGATCATACATAATTGTATGGATCAACATGAAATGAATTCGACACTTTTAACCAACATGATGTTAAGGAATTTCTGGACCTAAAAATTCATTTCGTACAATTGAACCTTTTCAAACTGTTTCTTTTTAAGAACCAAAAAGACTTGCGCCAAAATAACAGATGCCAAGAAGAACAAAAGACCTTGGACACGTAATGGGTCTTGAAGAACTATTTCGGCATCTCCCTGACCAAACCCTCCTACATTAGGATTGCTTGTTAATGGTTGATCAAGCTTGATGGATTCACCCTCTGAAACAAGAAGTTCTGGTCCTGGAGGTATAATATCAACCACTTGATGTCCATCTGATGAATCAACTATGGTTATTTCATATCCCCCTTTTTCTTTACGTACTATTTTGTTTACTATACCTGCTGATGTAGCATTATAAACTGTATTGTTACTCTTGCTCCCATCAGGATAAATCTGACCCCGTCCTCGATTCCCACCTACATATATGGGATATTTTAAGAAGTTAACGTCTTTTCTCGTAGCAGGGTCGGGGGAAAGAATAGGAAAGACGATTTCACTATATTTCTTACCCGGAACAGGACCTATCACAATAATATTTTTTTTATTCGGACGATAACTCTGAAAAGAAAGATTTCCTATTTTTTCTTTTACTTCGGGAGAAATACGATCGGGAGGGGCTAATTCGAATCCCTCAGGTAAAATAAGAACAGCCCCCACATTCAAACCCCCTTTTTTACCATTAGCAAGAACTTGTTTCACTTGCATATCATAAGGGATTCGAACAATTGCTTCAAATACAGTATCGGGAAGCACAGCTTGCGGAACTTCAATATCCACAGGTTTATTAGCTAAATGGCAATTGGCACATACAATTCGCCCAGTTGCTTCTCGTGGGTTTTCATAACCCTGCTGCGCAAAAATGGGATATGCATTTGAAATAGATGCCTGAGTTATTACATATATCATGATTGATACAGAAATAAATCGAACCATCTCTTCCTTTATCCAAGAAAAAGTATTTTTTTTTTGCATGTCCAATCATTGATCCTGGAATTTCTACAATAAATTAGATAGGTAACTAGTGTAGTTCCCTATACACGAATCTGTCCTTGTACTGAAATAATTGTACCGGAATATAATATGGGATGAATACCTTGAGCAGATAAAAGTATAAAGAATTAAGTAAGATTGAAAATGCTTTCTTTATACAAGAAGAGGGATTCTGATTTGATTGATATAATGAAATCAAATAAATTCTTCATTCATTCATTGAATGATAAATGACTACAAGCGAGGGAGATACACGATTTAAATAATGGAAGATCCAATATTTCACAATTGTATCTAGAATAACTGGAAAAGTGGAAACAAGACCAGATATAATTTGATCATTATGATCCAATCCAAAATCATTGTAGACCGAGCCAATCATTAGTTCCCAGCCGTGGGTTGAATGAAATCCAATCCATAAATCAGTAACTAAAAGAATCGAAAAAGCTTTTATTGTATCACTTAAGTTATAGAGGAATTCTTGAACCCAACAATTAAGAATGACAAGTTCTTCATTACTCAGAATAAAATAACCACTTAGAATAGCGAAACAAATTATATTTGTCGAGAAATGTAAAATGATATGGAGATCATATTCATTTTGTGTTTTGACCAATTGTACCGTTTCCTCGTGTATTCCGATCTGAAGTTTTTGTGTATGTGTTTCCGGGTACTCCTTTAGCATTTCGTCTAATAGGAATAGTTCTTCTAATTCTATGAATTTTTCTAGAACATTTTTCTCTTGAATATGATTAAAAAAAGTTTCGGATTGTCTGGTATTCCACCAATTAGTAACCCAAGGTTCCAGACATTTATTAAATGAGAGAGAGACCCACCAGGGCAAAAATACTATAGATACAAGATATAGGAGGGAGGCCAATGCTTTCTGTTTTTTCATTTTTTTTTTTTGAATTGAATTGTTAACGCTTTATTTATTCGTCAACTCTATCTTATATATATTTCTATGAAACGGGAGTTCTATAACAAGATAGTGACCCATGGATCTATTCCCTTCCCATTTTTGTATAATTGTGTAATAACTTCGTTTTTGAATTTGGAAGGAATATAGAAATAGAATAAAAATCCTTTTCTTTTCGGATGAAAATGAAAGAAAAAAGAAATAAATATTTTTATCAGATATCGCAATTGGGCAAATTCATTCAAATAAATTTCACCTTCATTTGTTCCTTTCGACGAACACTCGAAAATCCACTTGAAATAGCCAATCGGATTTCGATACAAAAAACTTCCCCGGATCAATTTCTTTTTTTTTTCAAAATACTTCAATTGGTACACGCAAGAAGTAGGCCAATTCCGCAGCTTTTTGTTCAATTTCTCGTGGAGTAAAATTCTCATCAGTACGAGTCAAGGGAATAGCTCCTTGACCTCTGATTTCCATATAAAGGACACGACGAGGATAAAGACCCTCTTTAACCTCTATTCTGATTGATTGGATATCTTTCATAAGGAAGCGAAGGAAAATGCGACGATTTTTTCCAGGGAATCCCCAACGAAAAATACACACTATTCCTTCTTTTCTATCGAATCTGTCATAACCACTACCTACATTCCATGAAATAGTGCACCACAAATAGGAGCTAATGAATAGACCTGCGATCCCATAGAAAGACATCACGATCCCTTGTGGAAAAAAAATGATTTGCTGAGATGGAAATACGGATATCAAATTCCTACCAAGATAACTGGAAGTTCCAACCACTAAGAATCCTAGTGAACCTAAAAAAAGGATACAGGCCCAGCAAAAATTACTTGTTTTTCGAGACCCCGTTATAAGTTCTATCCATATATGTTCTGATCGCCAGTTCATACTATAACTATACTAGATCCGGTTGCATTCGATTGGAATTGAGGGAATGGAATGACATGAACCAAAAAATTGGACTTTACTTTACCTTTTTTGATTCCAAAGTAACTTTCATCAACTAGCAGTATTTTGCTGTGAAATGCTAGGAGTAATTGGTTAGATACATTGACTTTCCATTTAATAAGAAGAACTTCGCGGATCCTTTTTAACCGACGATATCAGCATTTACATGACATGTATTTTTGCGGATATAATGTATCCGCATGCATAATAGTTCTTTCGTTTGCGTATTAGAAAAGGGCCGCATATCATACGTACTGTATTATTTACACTAAATAAATATCTGTATTAGCATCCCGCGTTGAAATAAATTGAAAACTTTGGTCACACGGAGCCTAGACAATCTTATTTTTTTGGACATGAAGAAATAAAGAAGCCATTGCAATTGCCGGAAATACTAGGCCCACTAAAGGCACAAAAATAGAGGGTAAGTTAATATCTGTCATAGAATGAGTGCCTCAATTTTATATTTCTATCTAAATATTTATATCTATTAGATAGATATCTTATGATATATCTAATAGGAGTAATATATACTATATTATTTTATTATATATACGATATAATATTATATTAAAATAGAAAAATAATAAATAATTTAGAAAAGAAATGAAATAGAAATTAAGATAAGATATATATATATATATATAATGAATATATATAATGAATAAAAAGATATAATTAAGTAAAAAGATTGATTATATATATTTAGTTTAGTTGGAAACAAAGGAAACCAAAATTCTAAAAATCATTAAATATTTTAATTTGAAATTTACGTAAGTAATTTAAGCGTAAGTAATTTAAGTAAGTATATAGAATAAGTATATAGAATGAATAAGTATATAGAATAAATTCTAATTCAAAATAATATAAATTTACTTAAATTAATAAAATTTATTTTACTAGAAAGTAATTTTATTAAATTAATTATTTTGTATTTTGAAAATTAATTATTTTATTATTATTAATAATAAAATATTAATCAATAATAGAAAAAGTTCAAACAAAGTAATAAAAATTTTAAAGAAATCAAAATCATTTATCATTTAATAAATAATAATTAATTTACTAACCTAACTCTAACTTAAAAAAAAAAAAAGAAACAAAATTAATTAAAAATAAAAACGTAATTATTGATGAATATTAATTAATGGTAATATGTATGTATATGTTAAAAATAAGAAAAATGAAGTTAAGTAGAAGAAAATAAGTTAAGTGGAAAAAGAAATAATGTAGGACAAAATTTAGCGTGCCTATTTCCCTTTCTTTTCCCTTTGTTTTCCTTTTACGAATATGGGTGAGAATCAAACTTCCTCTTCTCTTCCATCCTTAATCTTCTTTCGATCTTCCTTTTCTAATCTTTTCCTATTTATTAAAGTAAAGAGTTTTTTATGAGTTCACGACTCTAACTAATCCGATTCTACAAATAAGGATTCATAGTAAAAATTGGGGGTTATGTATAAATATTGAAATAACTTCTCCGTGTTTTATTCTTTTATTTATTTCAATTTCGATCGATTTTACATACTACACATTTTTGATTATTGTATATTAATTTAATATGTATTAAGTGTAAGAAAGAAGAGCAAGGCCAGAAAAAAAAAAAGAATTTTCTCCAATTCGAATTCCTCCAAAGGAGAAATTCATTCTTTTATCTTGTTAATAGATGGACTGGTTCGTAATTACTAATCATAAATAGAGGTAGAATAAAAAAATAGATCTGGAGGAAAAAATAATAATTTTTCTAAACTTCTGTCTTTTACTACAAGTGTAACTTATGTCACCAAAGAAAACACCATTCCTAATAGTTTTTTGATTAAGATGAACCAAATACTTGTTTGCTACAAAACAAATAAAATAACTGAATGTAGTGCTATACTTTAATTTTTGAATTTTGGAAAGAAACCGTGGAGCTGAAATAACTCAGCCAGAACGCCTTTTAAAAGATTACGTGGTACAATTGGGTCGAATAAGCCTTTATGGAATAAATACTCAGCCGCTTGTGAACCTTCTGGTACTGTCTTATTCAATGTTTGTTCAATTACTCTTTTACCGGCAAATGCAATGTAGGCATTAGGTTCAGCAATAATTACATCCCCCAACATACCAAAACTGGCAGTTACTCCACCTGTTGTAGGAGATGTAAGAATTGATACATAGAATAACTTTTTATCTGATTGATAATTATATGAAGCAGAAGATATTTTAGCCATTTGCATCAAGCTCAAACTTCCTTCTTGCATGCGCGCTCCTCCAGAAGCACATACAATAATGACAGGTAGGCATCGATTAGTAGCATATTCGATCAAACGAGTAATTTTCTCGCCTACTACGGATCCCATACTACCTCCCATAAACTGAAAATCCATAACCCCAATTGCTATAGGAATACCGTTTAGTCGACCTACGCCTGTTTGAACAGCTTCAGTTAACCCTGTTTTTCTTTGATAAGAATCGATACGATCTCTATATGGTTCCTCTTCTGAATGAAATTCAATGGGGTCCATAGAAACCATATCCTCATCCATAGGATTCCACGTTCCCGGATCAATCAAAAGTTCGATTCTATCTGAACTATTCATTTTCAAATGATACCCACACTGTTCACAAATATTCATTTTTGACCTAAAAAATTTTTTATAATTTAATCCATAACAATTTTCGCATTGAACCCATAAATGTCTGTATTTTTTATTTATATCGAAATCAGTAGATCTTCCTCTTATATTGAAATTTTTTTCATTATTATTAGTTCTTATACTAGAACTCCTACTTTCACTACTACTTATATTTTCAGTACAAATAAAATTATAAACGGAACTGTCACTGTAATTATCAGTACTACCCAAAATAGAACTATTAATACTCATTTCAAAACGAAGATAATTATCAATGCAACTATTAATGTGATTATTCCAACTAGATTGAGTATCATACATGTAATGATAATAGTGGTGATTCTTTCTCTTAGACCCACTATTCAAATAACTAGAAATAGAAAAAAAACTTTCTAGTTCATTCTGAAAAGAACTATCATTTTCAATCTCAAAAATCTGATTTTCAATATCAAAATAGACAAAATAACTATCCCCATTACTATCCCTAACTAAAAAAGTCTCATCAGAGATCAAACTCCAAATATCCCTGACATCAAATAAATAATCAACATTAGTGAAACTAGAATTATCACTACGATTCCAATTAGGAATCTTTTTATTCGTATCATTTCGAATAGGTTCTTCACTTCGACTGGTATGCCCAATACCATCAACACTACCCATTGATTTACTTAACACACACCTATGCTCTAACTTCCCGTTGGACAACCTCGAATTGAACCACCATTTTCCCATAGAGTCTTCCTGCTCCCTATTTGATGAAAATACAATAGACGAATAGTCATTCAATGAATAAAATAATCTATCTATTTTACTATTTTATTCTCTATCAGGAATTAAGCATATGAATCCGAGCGTTAGGGTTGTTTATTAATAAGCAGGTGTGATTCTCTTTTTCTAGGTATTACTTGAATACATATTGTTGAATATATATTGATAGAATCTTTTTCTCAATTTTAAAATAGAAAGACGCAGCCTTCTTTCATGTAATGTACAAAAAAATTCTGATCGAAAAAAGAAATAATTGTTTCGTCCTAGAAATAAAAAATTCGTTCTCGTATAATGTCGTATAATCCAAAATGCAGTTTCTATTTCATTTCAACATGGAACGAAAAAGACAATATATATAGGATAGGGAAAAGGAAGCCTTCCTTCCGTCTATGACCTGAAACTAAAAGATATAAATAAAGACTCTATCCACCCGTCCGATGGATCCAAAGGATTAATTATGGATCACATAAACAAAAAAAATAAAAAAAAGTATTGAGTTGTTTAGTCTAGTCTTCGATCTTATTTTGTATTTAGATCTTATATATATATGGTTAAGTAGGTAAGGTATCTACATATAAAAAATATATGCAAATAAATAGGATGCTCATTTTTTCTTTTTTATTATTCGGCTCAATCTTTTTTTAGAAAAAGATTGGGCCGAATTTAATTGCAATCAATTAGGAGAACAAACAGGAATTACTGAATTATGCACACTTATATTTTCTCTTTATTTATCTAGCTTATCTACAGGTTCGAATTCAAATTTGATCTCTTTCCATACTTCACAAGCAGCCGCAAGTTCAGGGCTCCATTTGCTAGCTTCACGGATAATTTCAACACCTTCGCGAGCAAGGTCACGTCCCTCATTACGAGCTTGTACACACGCTTCTAAAGCCACACGGTTAGCTACTGCACCTGGAGCATTACCCCAAGGGTGTCCTAAAGTTCCGCCACCAAACTGTAGTACAGAGTCATCCCCAAAGATTTCAGTCAGGGCAGGCATATGCCAAACATGAATACCCCCGGAAGCCACAGGAATAACACCTGGCATAGAAACCCAATCTTGAGTGAAGAAAATACCGCGACTTCTGTCTTTTTCAATAAAATCGTCACGTAATAAATCAACAAAACCTAAAGTCATCTCACGTTCCCCTTCCAGTTTACCTACTACTGTACCAGAGTGAATATGATCTCCACCAGACATACGTAATGCTTTAGCTAGTACACGGAAATGCATACCATGATTTTTCTGTCTATCAATAACTGCATGCATTGCGCGGTGGATGTGAAGAAGTAGGCCATTGTCACGGCAATAATGAGCCAAACTAGTATTTGCAGTGAATCCCCCAGTTAAGTAGTCGTGCATTACGATAGGAGCTCCTAATTCTCTAGCAAACTGGGCCCTTTTCATCATTTCTTCACATGTACCTGCAGTAGCATTCAAGTAATGCCCTTTGATTTCACCGGTTTCGGCTTGCGCTTTATAAATAGCTTCAGCACAAAATAAGAAACGGTCTCTCCAACGCATAAATGGCTGTGAGTTTACGTTTTCATCATCTTTGGTAAAATCAAGTCCACCACGTAAACATTCATAAACCGCTCTACCATAGTTCTTTGCGGATAATCCCAATTTAGGTTTAATAGTACATCCCAATAGAGGACGACCATACTTGTTCAACCTATCTCTTTCAACCTGGATACCGTGAGGTGGGCCTTGGAAAGTCTTGGAATAAGCAGGGGGAATTCGCAAATCCTCCAAACGTAGAGCTCGTAGGGCTTTGAAACCAAATACATTACCTACAATGGAAGTAAACATGTTAGTAACAGAACCTTCTTCAAAAAGGTCTAAAGGATAAGCTACATAAGCAATATATTGACTATCCTCCCCAGGAACAGCCTCAATGTGGTAGCATCGTCCTTTGTAACGATCAAGACTGGTAAGTCCATCAGTCCACACAGTTGTCCATGTACCAGTAGAAGATTCCGCAGCTACCGCTGCCCCTGCTTCTTCAGGCGGAACTCCGGGTTGAGGAGTTACTCGGAATGCTGCCAAGATATCAGTATCTTTGGTTTCGTATTCAGGAGTATAATAAGTCAATTTGTAATCTTTAACACCTGCTTTAAATCCAACATTTGCTTTAGTCTCTGTTTGTGGTGACATAAGTCCCTCCCTATAACTCATGAATTAAGAATTCTCACAATGACAAGGTCTACTCGATATGGATTAGGCGTGAATGAAAAAAAAAATCTTTCAAAAAAAATTCAACTAAACTAATATTATCAACTAATTGAAATGTTATGTTAAAATGAAATGGTTCGTTATTAGACCATGTATTTGATTCATCAATCAAATACATCATTATTGTATACTCTTTGATATATATGGCGCAACCCAATCTTTGTTTTGAAAGTTTCT